TGTTTGTTGGTTGTTTGTTGGCTGTTTGTTGGCTGTTTGTTGGCTGTTTGTTGGCTGTTTGTTGGCTGTTTGTTGGCTGTTTGNAGATCGGAAGAGCACACAGTGTAACATGGGCAAATGATTAAGCCAGTTAATGTAAACAGTGGTTTTGAGCAGGTTGGGGTGGGGAATGGGGTGTGAATATGTGATGTAAAATATGAGTTTAAATTAATCGATATTTAGCGCAATAAAAATGGAAAAAAAGAATAAAAAAAGAACGAAAAAATTGAATAAGTTATTAATGGTTTGTAAGCGGATTTTACATGTTTTATGCATGAAAATTTGTTAATTTATTAATGCAACTCCAGTAGCAATAACAAGTGAATATATAGAATACAAACACGAATGAAAACGGTTTTTAACGTTTAGTTAAAAATTAGCCGTGTTGTTTAAAAAGTTAGAGGAAACAAATGAGGTAGATTGAGAGAAATATATGCCCTCCAAGCATTCACTAAACTGCAACATTTATGTGAGCTTGTGGACACACCATAACCAAATGGACGAAGAGGTGCATCGCGCGGGGGAGGCTCTAGTATGTCCTTAAACCATTACATCCAGCCCAGTTATGGAAGACAAAGTGCATCAGTGTCAAGGTGATACCAGTTATCCGTAAGCCGTAACGCCAGCAGGACTTGAGATCGAGATTAGGTGATAACGCATAATTTAGGTGCAGGATATAAACCAATTCACCCGTTGCACTTGAGGGGCGACCTGAAGGCGAGAGAGAGAAAAGAGAACCAAAAGCGCTAAGGTTGGGGGATGCCGCGATCACGGACTAAAATGGTGAGGTATGACCCCAACCAGATGTATCTGTGAAGAGCGAGTACAAGGGATTTGCCAAGCTATGGCCCTGACATAGGAACCAGAGGCGCAAAAGAGCAAGTCGTGCTAGGGTGTAGGGGGAGGTGATGGGCCTGAAGCTAGTCATGATGGATCCTCTGGGCGTCGAGTTGCTGATTTCACGTGAGGTGCAATATCAATAAATAACCTGGTCCCTGCTTTATGCACGGCTGGAGATGTCGCATTATATGGACGGTGCCAATCATAGTGGGTATTCGCGCACTTCCGTGGTGGCGAGAAGGTATGCATAACCTAGAGAATTACGACATTAGTACGATGACATACTGTTTGCTCTTTGCCCGAGATAGCACTGCAGTAGGGTACTAAGGATAATAGTGGGAAAGGGAGTAATGTCCGAGGTGCATATATGCCGGGGTGCATGCATGGTGTGTGGATCGTATGCGTTAGAATGTGGATTTATGTCTTGGATGTGAGTTTTATGCCCGAGTACATATTTATGTATTAGGTAGCTACAATATATGGGGAATTCTGGACGTATGAGGATCAATAATATGGTAAATAAATCAATGCACTGCAATACATAGAACACAGTGCGGGGGGGGGGGGGGGGGGGCCTCCTTGCATTGTGTCCTATGTTTCCTTAGTTTCTGTAGTTGAAGAGTACAACGGCGGTTTTTCAGGCCGTAGTTCTTGGAGAAAAGCCAAGCAGAAATTGCTATGACTTATTTTGTGCTTTTTCTGGGGCTGGGCTTTGTTTTAGGGGGTTTGGGGGTGGCGTCGAATCCTTCCCCTTATTATGGGATTGTTGGGCTGGTGGTAGCGTCTGTCACTGGTTGTGGGTGGCTGTTGAGTTTAGGGGTATCGTTTGTGTCACTGGTTTTGTTCATGGTGTATTTGGGGGGGATGTTAGTAGTGTTTGTGTATTCGGTGTCTTTAGCAGCAGATCCGTTTCCTGAGGCTTGAGGGGACTGGCGTGTTGTTGGTTATGGTTTGGGGTTTGTCTTAGTGCTTGTTACTGGGGTGGTTGTTGGGGGATTTGTTGAGGGGTGGAAGTTTGGGCTGGTAACTATTGATAGTGGGGGGATATTTTCTGTTCGGTTGGATTTTAGTGGAGTGGCTATGTTTTATTCATGTGGGGTTGGAATGTTTTTAATAGCGGGGTGGGGATTGTTGTTGACATTGTTTGTGGTACTAGAGGTTGTTCGGGGATTGTCTCGGGGTGCGATTCGGGCTGTATAGGGGGGGGGGGGTTCAGAAGATAGTTTAATGTAGAACACCAGCTTTGGGAGTTGGAGGTGGGGGTTTGACTCCCTCTCTTTTGAGGGGTGTATAGAACTCTAAGAAGAGGCGTAGTCTTCACTCTTCGGTTTACAAGACCGATGTTTTAATAAACTATTAGAGTTTTAGTAATTAAGTAGCTTGTTTTCTAGGGCTCCGATAGTGGGAAAGAGGATGAGGAGGATGGAGAAGTAGGTGAAGGAGGCTAGTTGGCCGATGATAATGAATGGGTGTTCTACAGGTTGGCTTCCTACTCACGTTAGGATAATGAGGTTTGAGACTAGAATTCAGAATAGTAGTTGGGAGAGAGGGCGAAAGGTTATTGTACGTTGTTTGGATTTGTGGAGCAGAGGGGTGAGGAACAGGATTAGTACGGAAGCAGCTAGGGCTAATACTCCCCCCAGCTTATTTGGAATAGAGCGTAAGATGGCATATGCGAATAAAAAGTACCACTCTGGCTTGATATGTGGGGGTGTGACTAGTGGGTTTGCGGGTGTGAAGTTTTCTGGGTCTCCTAGCAGGTTGGGTGAGAAGAGGGCTAGGGTCATTAGAGGGAGGAGTATTAGCGCAAAGCCAAGGATATCCTTTAAGGAGAAGTAGGGGTGGAATGGGATTTTGTCGCAATTGGATGAGATGCCTAGGGGGTTGTTTGAGCCAGTTTCATGTAGGAATGTGAGGTGAATGATGGTGAGGCCAGCGATTATAAAGGGGAGGAGGAAGTGAAGGGTGAAAAATCGTGTTAGTGTGGGGTTATCTACTGAGAAACCCCCTCAAGCTCATTCGACAATGGTCTGGCCAATATAGGGGATGGCGGAGAATAGGTTAGTAATGACTGTTGCACCTCAAAATGATATTTGTCCTCAGGGTAGGACGTATCCTACGAAGGCAGTTGCTATTAAGGTTAATAGGAGGATGACTCCTGTGTTTCATGTTTCTTTGTACAAGTAGGAGCCGTAGTAGAGTCCTCGCCCGATATGCAGGTAAATACAGATGAAAAAGAATGAAGCTCCGTTTGCGTGTAAATTACGAATTAATCAGCCGTACTGTACGTTTCGACATGTATGGGCAACAGATGAGAAGGCTAGGGCAGTATCTGCAGTGTAGTGTGCAGCTAGTAGAAGGCCCGTTAGGATTTGTGTTAGTAGGCAGATACCCAGTAAGGACCCGAAGTTTCATCATGCAGAGATGTTTGAGGGAGTGGGCAGGTCGATTAATGAGTTGTTGACTATTTTTAGTAGGGGGTGGTATTTTCGTAGGTTTGGGGCCATTAGTTTTTGGGTCTGTGGAGGGAGAGGATGATAATGATGATGGATAGAGCAAAAGATTCTAGGTAGGTTTTGATTAGGCCTGTGTGAAGGTTGATTGAGGTCTTCGTAGCTATGAGTTGGAGGTGAGCAAGACCTTCAGGGCCTATTTTTTTATATCAAGATAGATCAACTAGATGCGAGGCAATTTTTTGGCCAGTGTATAGTAAGTTTGTAGAGGTGAGTCGATGAGTTAGGGGGTTGAAGTATCCTAGTGATGAGGAGAAGTTTATGAGGTTGTTTTGTTTTGGGTGGGTTAGCATGTGCGTTATGTTAGATAGTTCTAAGGCTAAGGTAATTCCTAGGATTGTGACAAGAATAGCGGCAGTTTTTGTTAGCGTTGGTATAGTCATGGGTGGAGTTTTTGTGGGGAGGGTGTAGGACGTGATGAGCAACCCTGCTATGATGCTGCCTAGGGCAAGTCGGGTGATTGGGTTGGTGACTGCTTGGTTATTTTCGTTTATTGGGGTAATTGAGGGCATACGGGTAAACCCTGTCTGGACTAATAAGATCATGCGTAAGCTGTAGGTTGCGGTAAAGGATGTGGCTATGAGGGTTAGGAGTAGGGCTCAGGTGTTTAGGTACGATGTGTTTAGGCTTTCGATAATAGGGTCCTTTGAGTAGAACCCTGCTAAGAATGGGGTCCCTATTAAGGCCAAATTGCCGATGGTTAGGCAGGAGGTGGTCGTGGGTAGGGCTTTTTGTAGCGACCCTATTTTTCGAATATCCTGCTCTCCACCAAGGCTGTGGATAATTGAGCCTGAGCAGAGGAAAAGCATAGCCTTAAAGAAGGCGTGTGTCGAGATATGTAGGAAAGCTAATTGTGGGAGATTTAATCCAATTGTGACTATTATTAGGCCTAGTTGGCTGGATGTGGAGAAGGCAATGATTTTTTTAATGTCATTTTGTGTGAGGGCGCACGTTGCAGCAAATAATGTGGATAAGGCCCCTAGACAGAGACATAGGGTGAGGGCAGTTTGGTTGGTAGCCAGGAGGGGGTGGGTGCGAATGAGTAGAAAGATTCCTGCCACTACTATTGTGCTGGAGTGGAGTAGGGCGGAGACTGGGGTTGGTCCTTCTATAGCAGCCGGTAGTCATGGGTGGAGGCCAAATTGGGCGGATTTTCCTGTAGCGGCTAGGATGAGCCCTAGTAGGGGGAGAGTGGAAGTTTGGGTCGGGAGGGGAGTTTGTTGAATTTCTCAGGTATTTATAGTTGAGGCAAGTCACGCTATGCTTAGGATGAGACCCACGTCTCCAATTCGGTTGTAGAGTACGGCTTGGAGAGCGGCTGTGTTGGCTTCTGCACGGCCTTGTCATCAGCCGATCAGTAGGAATGACATGATTCCGACTCCCTCTCATCCGACGAATAGAAGGAATATGTTGTTAGCTATGGTTAATAAGAGTATTGCGATCAGGAAGGTTAGGAGGTAGGAGAAGAATTTTGTAATATGTGGTTCTGTACTTATGTACCAGGTTGCAAATTGAAGGATGGACCATGTTACGAATAGTGCAATAGGGAGGAATATTAGGGAGTACTGGTCTATTTTGAAGCTAAGGGGAATTTTGAAGTTTGTAATAAATTTTAACTCTAGGTGGGAGATAATGCTCTCCGAGCCAGAATATATAAAGAGGGTAGTTGGTACTAGACTTATTAGGAATGCGGTTTTGACAGTGTTTGTGATGGTGGTTGGGGAGCTTGGGAAGCTTTTTAAGGCAGGTGGTAGTAAGAGAGGTGTAATAATGATTGTAAGTGTTAGGAGGACCGAGGTGTTAAGAAGTAGGGCGGGTTCCACTACTTTTACTTGGATTTGCACCAAGATGCATGGCTCCTAAGACCAGTGGATTACTCTTATCCTTTAAAAGTAAGGGGGCTGAGGTTTTAGACTCAGATACAGGAATTAGCAGTTCTTGTTGTTTGAACCCCCCTCGGCAGGTAAGAAGGGTTTAACTTCTATTTTTAGGATCACAGTCTAATGTTTGGGTTAAACTATACTTGCATATGGGGATTCCGGAGATGAGGCTGGGCTTTAGGATTAGAAGTAGTATGGGTAGGGTGTGAAGGGCTATAAGGAGGTGTTCTCGTGTAGTAGTATTTTGGATAGATGTGATGTGGGTGGGTAGAGTTCCCCGTTGGGTTATTAATAGCATGAATAAGGTATACGAAGCGGTTAAGAGGGTTGCGGCTCCAGTTAAAGCAATTGTTGGGGTAGATCAGTTAAATAGTGCGATGATGATGGTTAGTTCTGCTATTAGGTTGGTTGTTGGGGGGAGAGCCATATTTGTGAGATTGGCTAGGAGCCATCAGGTGGCTATAAGTGGTAGGAGGGGTTGTAGGCCTCGTGTTAGAAGTAAGATTCGGCTGTGTGTTCGTTCATAGTTTGTGTTAGCTAGGCAAAATAATATGGAGGATGTCAACCCGTGGGAGATTATAAGGATCATTGCGCCTGAGAATGCCCATTGGGTTTGGATTATGCTTGCGGCGATAACTAAGCCCATGTGGCTGACAGAGGAATAAGCAATGAGGGATTTAAGGTCAGTTTGGCGTAGGCAGATTGAGCTGGTTATTAGTGCACCCCATAGGGCTAGAGTGATGAATGGGTAGTGCAGGTAGTTGGATAGGGGGCCTGTCAGTAAGGTGATTCGCATGATACCATACCCACCTAGTTTTAGTAGAAGAGCAGCAAGTAGTATTGAGCCAGCGATGGGGGCTTCGACATGAGCTTTAGGCAGCCACAGGTGTAGGCCGTATAATGGGGCTTTTACTATGAATGCCATTAGTAGGGCAAGACTTGAGAGGAGGTCCGCTCAGGAATTGTTTAGTGCTGATGGGGTTAATTTAAGTACTGTGAGGTGTAGTGTGCCGATTTGTATATGCAGATATAGAATTGTCACAAGCAAAGGGAGAGAGCTAATGAGGGTATAAAATAGCAGGTAGATGCCAGCACTTAGGCGTTCGGGCTGATTTCCTCATCGTGTGATGAGAATTAGGGTGGGGATGAGGGTCGCTTCGAATGAAATGTAGAATAATATTAGTTCGGTGGAGGAGAAGGCCAGGAGGATGAAAGGTTGGATTGTGACTAAGGCTGAGATAAAGATTCGTTTTCGTGCGAGGGGTTCATGTTGAAGGTGGTTTTGGCTTGCAATGATTATAAGGGGTAGGAGCCAACAGGATAGGGTCAGTAGAGGGGATGAGATTTGGTCAATACCGGTTCATGGAGTTAGGCTTTTGTGGGGGTAGTATGTTGGGAGTAGTCATTGCAGGCTTAGGGTGGCGATTAGGAGGCTATATAGGGTGGTGTTTGTTCATAGGGATTTTTTGGGAGATAGGAGGGTTGTGGGTAGTAGTATGATTGTTGGGAGGATGATTTTTAGCATTGTAGGAGGTTTAGGTTGTGTAGGTGGTCGGAGCCGTGAGTTCGTGTGGAGGCAACTAGTATTGCTAGGCCGGCCCCTGCTTCACATGCTGAGAATGCTAGTATGAGTACAGGTGTTAGGGTAAATGATGCTGCTTGGTTTTCGATAGGTCAGATAGACAGTGCAATATATAAAGATAATATCATGCTTTCTAAGCATAGTAGGGCGGAGATTAGGTGGGTTCGGTGGAAGGCTAATCCTAGGCCACTTAAGGTGAAGGCTGAGTAAAAAATTAAGTGTAGGAGTGACATAGAGAAAGTCATAGAGGAAGGCTATGATCTGTTGAGTCGAAATCAACTGTCTTGATTAGACTAACTTTCTGTTATTCTGCTCATTCTAGGCCTCCTTGCATTCATTCATAGATTAGGCCTAATGTTAGCAGTAGGATAAGGGTGGCGGTTCAGGTGAGTGTAGTAGTGGGGGAGGGAAGTTGACTGGCTCATGGGAGAGGGAGAAGGAGGGCGATTTCTAGGTCGAAGAGGAGGAATAGGATTGCTACTAAGAAAGAACCGGATTGAGAAAGGAAGTCGGGCAGATCCAAGGGGGTCAAAGCCGCATTCGTATGGAGACAGTTTTTCTGAGTCCGGACTTGTTTGAGCAAGTCAGAAGTTTAATGTGGTTAGGAGGATGCATAGAACTAGAGATAGGATAAGTATAAATGTAATTATGTTGATTGCTCTTCTCTGGGGTTGCACCAGATTTTAAGGATTGGAAGTCGATTGTAATTAATATACTAGAAGAGCAGGAACCTCATCAGTAAATAGTTATGTAGAGGAATAGTCAGATGACATCTACGAAGTGTCAATATCAGGCTGCGGCTTCGAACCCAAAATGATGGTTGGATGTGAAGTGGAATTTAATTAATCGCAGGAGGCAGACGGATAGGAAGGAGGACCCGATGATTACATGGAGGCCGTGGAATCCTGTAGCGACGAAAAAGGTGGAGCCGTAAACACCATCGGCGATGGAGAAGGGCGCTTCATAGTATTCTATAGCTTGGAGTGCTGTGAAGTAAAACCCTAACAGAATGGTCAGGGTGAGTGCGTGGATTGCTTGCTTTCGATTAGTCTCTGTAATGCTATGGTGTGCTCAGGTGACAGTGACTCCTGAAGCGAGTAGGATTGCTGTGTTTAGTAGAGGAACTTCTAGAGGGTTGAGTGGGCTGATTCCTGTAGGTGGTCATTGTCCGCCTAGCTCTGGGGTGGGGGCTAGGCTAGAGTGGAAGAATGCTCAGAAGAAGCCTAGGAAGAAGAATGCTTCTGATGTAATAAATAGGATTATTCCGTATCGTAAGCCTTTTTGCACGGTAAGGGTGTGGTGGCCTTGGAATGTGCTTTCTCGGACGATATCTCGTCACCATTGTAGTATGACTAGAATTATGGAAAGCAGTCCTAGGGTTAGAAGGTATGAGGAGTTATAGTGGAATCATATGGCTAATCCTGAGGTAGTGAGTAGGGCTGCTGCTGCTCCAAAAATGGGCCAGGGGCTTGGGTCAACTATATGGTAGGAGTGGGCTTGGTGGGCCATTAAATGTTTTCTTGTAAATAGAGGCTTAGAAGTAGGACAAACACATAGGCTTGAATTATGGCCACTGCTACCTCTAGAATGGTTAGTAGGAAGAGGATTATTGCTGTTAGGATTGAAATTGCGGGTATGATAGGGAGAAGGGCGGTGGTAGCTGTAGAGATGAGTTGAATGAGGAGGTGGCCTGCTGTGAGGTTGGCTGTAAGGCGGACTCCTAAGGCTAATGGGCGGATTAGTAGGCTGGTAGTTTCAATTAAGATTAGGGCTGGAATGAGCGGTGTGGGTGTGCCTTCAGGCAGGAGATGGCCTAGAGAGACTGAGGGTTGATTTCGTAGGCCGATGAGAAGGGTGGCGAGTCAGAGTGGGAAGGCTAGTGCTATGTTTATTGATAGTTGAGTGGTTGGGGTGAATGTGTACGGAAGGAGGCCCAGTAGGTTGATTATAAGTAGGAGTACTATTAGGGAAGTTAGAAGTAGAGCTCATTTATGGCCGTTTTTGTTTAATGGGATTATTAGCTGCTTCGTGATTATGTGGAAGAGCCAGAGTTGTAGTGTGGAGAGGCGGTTAGTGATTCAACGGTTGTTAGGAGCAGGGAGGAGTAGGGCAGGGAATAGCATTGATAGAAGGATTAGTGGGATTCCTAGGAGGCATGGGCTTATGAATTGATCAAAGAAGCTTAAGTTCATGGTCAGGTTCAGGGTGTTGTTTTTATAGCTGTTGTGGACTTATCAGAGGGGGAGTTGGTAGTAATGAATGATAGAAGTTTCGGTTGGATGATTAAGGAGAAGGTTAGTCACGAGAGTAGTATAGTGAGAAATCATGGGGATGGATTTAGTTGTGGCATGCCATTAAGGAGGGATGGGTAGCCCTCTGTCTCTAGCTTAAAAGGCTAGCGCTGATATATAGCTTCTTAATGATTAAGAAGATAGTAGTGTGGATCAAGATTCGAAATGGGAGAGAGGAGTTGATTCTACTACGATTGGTATGTAGCTGTGGTTGGCTCCGCAGATTTCTGAACACTGGCCGTAGAATACTCCTGGTCGAGTAGTGATGAAGGATGTCTGGTTTAATCGTCCGGGGATGGCATCAGTTTTTACTCCGAGGGAGGGGATTGCTCAGGAATGTAGGACGTCGTCAGCCGTAACGATGACACGGATGGGTGACTCTATGGGGATAACAACGCGGTGGTCTACTTCTAGAAGTCGGAAGTGTCCTGGCAGAAGTCCTGTTGTTGGGGTTATGTAGGAGTCAAATGTCAAGTCTTTAAAATCAGTGTACTCGTAGGTTCAATACCACTGGTGGCCGATAGCTTTTAAGGTCAGGTCGGGCTCGTCGATTTCGTCTATTATGTACAAGATTTGTAGGGATGGGAGGGCAAGCAAGATGAGAACAATGGCGGGTAGGATTGTTCAGATAAGTTCAACTTCTTGAGCGTCCACCGTGTTTGAAGAAAGTTTTTCTATTAGCATCAAGGCTAAGAGGTAGAGGACTAGACTGCAAATTGCTAAGGCGACTATTAAGGCATGGTCATGGAATTCGATAAGTTCTTCTATGATGGGTGATGAGGCATCTTGAAATCCGAGTTGCGAGTGGTTGGCCATTATGAGAGGTACAGGGCTTCAACCTGTGATTTAGTCTTGACAAGGCTATGTAATAGGTTTACTAACATCTCATAAGAAAGAAGCATAAGCGGTTTGATGCGGTTGGCTTGAAACCAGCGTACGAGGGTTCGACTCCTTCCTTTCTTGTACTTGAACAAAGGCTGGCTCTTCGAAGGTGTGATAAGGGGGTGGGCAGCCGTGGATTCATTCAATGTTAGTGGGAGTTAGTTCTGGTCGAAGTATTTTACGCTTTGATGCAAAGGCTTCTCAGATAATGAATATTAGTATGATTACAGCTGTCATAGAGATTAATGAGCCAATGGAGGACATGGTGTTTCATAGGGTATAGGCGTCTGGGTAGTCTGAGTATCGTCGGGGTATGCCGGCGAGGCCTAGGAAGTGCTGGGGGAAGAATGTTAGGTTTACGCCAGTAAATATTACTCCAAAGTGGGCCTTAGCTCATGTGGGGTGTAGGGTGTACCCTGTAAATAATGGAAACCAGTGGGTGAATCCTGCTAAGATGGCAAAGACAGCGCCTATTGACAGGACATAGTGGAAGTGAGCAACAACGTAGTAAGTATCATGTAGGGCAATGTCTAGGGAGGAGTTTGCTAGAACAATCCCTGTTAGGCCGCCAATAGTAAATAGGAAAATGAAGCCTAGGGCCCATAATATTGGTGGATCCCACTTGATGGTCCCTCCGTGAAGCGTAGCCAATCAGCTGAAGACTTTAATGCCTGTTGGGATGGCAATGATTATAGTGGCGGATGTAAAGTATGCTCGGGTATCTACGTCTATACCTACTGTAAATATGTGGTGAGCTCAGACAATGAAACCTAGAAATCCGATGGATAGTATTGCTCATACTATTCCTATATAGCCAAAGGGTTCTTTTTTACCTGCGTAGTATGCTACTACGTGGGAGATGATTCCGAAACCTGGCAGGATCAAGATGTAGACCTCTGGGTGGCCAAAGAATCAGAAGAGGTGCTGATATAGTACAGGGTCACCTCCACCAGCCGGGTCGAAGAATGTAGTGTTTAGGTTTCGGTCTGTAAGTAGTATAGTAATGCCGGCAGCAAGGACTGGGAGGGATAGAAGGAGGAGTACAGCGGTAATGAGAACGGATCATACAAACAGAGGGGTTTGGTATTGTGAGAGGGCTGGTGGTTTTATGTTAATGGCGGTTGTGATGAAGTTAATAGCCCCTAGGATGGAGGAGACCCCTGCAAGGTGAAGAGAGAAAATGGCTAGGTCTACGGAAGCTCCAGCATGGGCTAGGTTGCCGGCTAGAGGAGGGTATACAGTTCACCCTGTACCAGCACCAGCTTCTACTGTGGAGGAAGCTAGAAGAAGGAGGAAAGATGGAGGTAGGAGCCAGAAGCTTATGTTATTTATTCGCGGAAATGCTATGTCGGGTGCGCCAATTATGAGTGGAACAAGTCAGTTTCCGAAGCCCCCGATTATGATTGGTATGACTATGAAGAAGATTATTACGAAGGCATGAGCTGTAACAATTACATTGTAGATCTGGTCGTCATCTAGTAGAGTGCCTGGCTGTCCGAGTTCTGCACGGATAAGAAGGCTAAGTGCGGTGCCAACTATACCGGCCCATGCACCGAAGATTAGGTATAAAGTGCCGATATCTTTGTGGTTGGTAGAGAATAGTCATCGGTTGATTAGAGTCACAGGTAAGATGGCTGAGTGTTTGAAGCGTTAGGCTGTAGTCCTTTTTACAGAGGTTAAATTCCTCTTCTTATCGGCTCTGTAGTGAAAGTTTCATAGTGAGTTGCAAGCTCATTGATGCACATTGAGAGTGCCGGAGTCTAGTAGATAGAAGCCCGTTGGTTTGGGTACCTGGCTGTTAACCAGGGGTTTATGGGATCGAGGCCCATCTGTCTAGTTAAGGTCCTAGCTTAGTTAAAGCATCTGGGTTGCATTCAGAGGATGCAGGTTAATGTCCTGCGGATCTTAACAGAAACTAAGAGGGTTTAACTCTTGTTTAGGGCTTTGAAGGCCCTTGGTTTAGGTCGATCCTAAGTTTCTAGAGAGTGGCGAGGATTATAGGGGAAAGGGGGAGGAGTAGGGTGGTTAAGGAGGCTAAGGTAGCAATTAGAGTGCTAGTTGTTTTGTCTTTATATCACTGTTTTATGTAGTTTACGGTATTTGGTGGCAGTGTAATTGTTGAATAGTATGTGAGACGTAGGTAGAAAAACAGTCCAAGTAGCGAGAGTATGGCTATTATTGTGGCCACTACAGTTATTTCCTGTTTAGTAAGTTCTTGAATAATAAGTCATTTAGGTAAGAAGCCTGTTAGTGGTGGAAGACCTGCTAGTGAGAGCAGGGCTAGTATTAGGGTTGCGTTTAATATTGGGGCTTTTGTCCATGAAATTATTATTGTTGTTAGTTTAAGTGCCTTGGTTGTGTTGAGGGTGAGAAAAATTGTGGCAGTTATTATGGCATATAGGTAGAAGGTTAGCAGGATGAGGTTTGAACTGAAGGCGGCGATAACCGCTATTCAGCCTATGTGGGAAATAGATGAGAAAGCTAGGATCTTTCGGACTTGGGTTTGGTTTAGCCCTATTCAACCCCCTAAGGCTGCAGAGGCGATGGCTATAGTAGTTAGTAAGACTGGGTTTAGAGAGTGAGATGTTATGAAGAGGATGGTGATTGGGGGAAATTTTATTACTGTTGATAGCAGTAGGGCGGTGGTTATGGATGAGCCTTGAAGTACTTCTGGGAATCAAAAATGGAATGGTACAAGTCCTAGTTTTATTGCAATTGCGACTGTCAGCAAGAGGCATGAAGTTGGGTGGACTAGCTGGGTAATGTCTCATTGCCCTGTGACTCAAGCGTTGGACATGCTTGAGAATAAGAGCAAGGCTGAAGCTGTTGCCTGTACTAGGAAGTATTTGATTGTAGCTTCAATGGCCCGAGGGTGATGGGATTTTGAAATGAGGGGGATGATAGCAAGGGTGTTGATTTCTAGTCCAGTTCAGGCTATTACTCAGTGATTGCTTGAGATGGTAATGGTTGTCCCTAGTAGCAGGCTTATAGTCGAAATTAATTTTGCATGGGGGTTCATTAGTAGGGGAAGGGGTTAAACCATCATTTTCGGGGTATGGGCCCGATAGCTTTGTTAGCTGACTCTACTAGAAAATAATATAGTGGAAGTATGAGGAGTTTTGATCTCTTTTGTGTAGGTTCGAATCCTACTTTTCTAATATCTGTAGGAAATGAGAGGGTTTGTGTACCTCTATGTTCACTTTATCATAGTGACCCTTAGCATTCAGGCACATTTCCTTGTTCGAGTACATCTTAGGTGAGGTGGGAGGCCTGCATAGGAGATGGGCATGCTAGTATGTCAAAGGCATAGGGCCAGTGTTAGTGGTAAGAAGTTTTTTCAGAGAAGGTGTATGAGTTGGTCATAGCGGAATCGTGGGTAAGAGGCACGAACTCATAAGAACCCTGAGGAGAGAAGGAGGGTTTTTATGGCCAGGGCCATAGGAAATAGCTCTGAGGGTAGGTTGAGTGAGCTTGGATTCAGGAATAAGATGGCGGTTATGGTATTTATTAACATGATATTAGCGTATTCAGCTAGGAAGAAAAGGGCGAATGGGCCTGCGGCGTATTCTACATTGAAGCCTGAGACTAGCTCAGATTCTCCTTCTGTAAGGTCAAATGGGGCACGGTTGGTTTCAGCGAGGGTGGAAATGTATCATATTATTGCAAGAGGCCAGGAAGAGAAGATGAGATACAAGGGCTCTTGGGCCGTAGCTAGGGTACTTAAGGTGTAGTTCCCGCTCAGGATGATCACAGAAAGGAGGATGATGGCTAATGTTACTTCATAGGAGATAGTCTGCGCTACTGCTCGTAGTGCTCCAATAAGTGCGTATTTTGAGTTGGAAGCTCAGCCAGACCATAAGATGGAATATACTGCCAGGCTTGACATGGCTAGGAGGAAGAGGAGGCCTAAGTTGAGATCTGTAAGGGAAAAGGGGAGAGGGAGTGGGATTCAGATTGTAATAGCTAGAAGGAGGGCTAGCATGGGTGTTAAGGTGAAAAGGATTGGGGAGGATGTGGATGGGCGGATAGGTTCTTTGACAAACAGTTTTACGCCATCTGCTACTGGTTGAAGTAGTCCGAAAGGCCCTACAATGTTTGGACCTTTTCGAGCTTGCATGTAGCTTAGGACTTTTCGCTCCACTAGAGTTAAGAAGGCTACAGCAATTAGGATAGGTACGGCATATGATAAAGACATGACAAGGTAGGTTATAATCATGAGGGGTAGGGAGCTAGGGAGAGGACTTGAACCTCTGGGTAAAGGGCTTAAGCCTTTTGCATTTACCAAACTCTGCCACGCTAGCGATCCTTTTCTAGGACTGGGTACATGGGGGGTCCCTTGGTAGTTCAGTTGAGGGCACTACTTAGGGAAGAGGGCATACTTTGAAGCATTGGCCCCACTTTTCCGGTCCTTTCGTACTAGGAAAAGTAGGTCATAGATAGAAACCGACCTGGATTACTCCGGTCTGAACTCAGATCACGTAGGACTGTTAATCGTTGAACAAACGAACCCTTAATAGCGGCTGCACCATTAGGATGTCCTGATCCAACATCGAGGTCGTAAACCCCCTTGTCGATACGGGCTCTTGGAGGGGATTGCGCTGTTATCCCTGGGGTAGCTTGGTCCATTAATCAATTATATTGGGTCTGGTTACTTTTAGCACGTTGAGGGGTTGCTCTTGGTTAAGAGGAAGTGATCTTATTTTTGGAGGGTTTGTTTTTCTCCAAGGTCGCCCCAACCGAAAAATGCGAGCCAGTGTTTTATTATAGTGGTGAGCCTGGTAGGTTAGACTTTGTTTTGGAGTGGCCGCTGATTTTAAAGTTCCACAGGGTCTTCTCGTCTTATGTGTTTATTCCTGCTTTTGCACAGGGAGATCAGTTTCACTGATTATCTGTAAGAGACAGTTAAGACCTCGTTTAGCCCTTCATACAAGTCTCGATTTATGGGACAATTGATTGCGCTACCTTTGCACGGTTAGGATACCGCGGCCGTTGAACGTGCGTCACTGGGCAGGCATCACCTTCAATACTTGGTTTGGCTGAAGGCTATGTTTTTGGTAAACAGTCGGGCCTTAAAGTTTGCCTAGTTCCTTTTACAGATTTCAATCTTTCTAGTAGGCGCTCCTGAGTTGGGTTAACAGAGGGTGAAATGTGCGGTCTTGTTGGAGTAAGGACATTAGCTGTCTGTTAATAATAGAGGGGGTGTAAGCTTGCGCTTAAGAGGGATGCACCCTAGTTACTCGTTTTAGCATTAATTCTCCTATTATCATAGGTTAGCCTGTTAGTAGGAAGGGAGTCGTGTAGTCTTAGGATTTTTGGGGAATAGAGCTTTGACGCACTCTTTGTGGGTGGCTGCTTGAAGGCCTACAGTTGATCTTGCAAGGCTGAAAGTTATCCGCTAGGGGAGATTGTGTTCTTTTTTAAAGGAGCTGTACCTCCTTTAAATTACTCTTGATTGCTTCAGTAGGGTGGTTAAAGGTCCCTGGAGGGGGTGTCAAGGTAGAACTTAGATTCGTTTCACAGGCAACCAGCTATCACCCAGCTCGGTTGGCTTTTCACCGCTACTAGCAGGTCGTCCCACTCTTTTGCAACAGAGACGGGTTCGCTCAAGGATAGCTGCCTGCAAGTAGCTCGCTTGGGTTTCGGGGTGGCAAGCTTAAGTTCGCTTTGCTTGGTTATTCTTACTAAACCATGATGCAAGAGGTACAAGGGTTTATCTTTGCTGTTTGCTGCTTGGCTTGTTCACTGCTATTTCACCTTTCCCTTACGGTACGAGTCTCTATCGCGCCTAATGGTCTTTTCTATCGCCTATACTAGGTTGAAAGAATGGTTTGGTCTAAAGGTTAAGTAAATTCTTAAGTACATTTGATCGTGGGAGATTGGGCTAGAGTTGGGCTTCAAGACGACCTGGTATGTAGCAGGTATCTTTCAGGTGTAAGCTGAATGCTTTCATTCTATAGCTACGTCTTGGTGTTCTAAGTGCACCTTCCGGTACACTTACCTTGTTACGACTTGCCTCATCTTTAGCGGGTTAGTGGATTATCTATTAGGGCTGAAGCTTATGAGGAGGGTGACGGGCGGTATGTACGTGCCTCAGAGCCAGTTTAAAGAGGGCATTATTATCCCGCTTTACTGCTAAATCCGCCTTCTAGGAGTTATTTCATACTCCTTTTCGTATGGTGGTTTTTCTAAGCTAGAAAATGTAGCCCATTTCTTCCACTTCATAGGCTATACCTTGACCTGTCTTATTAGCGGGGTTAGGGCGATTATGCTCACTGTTGTACTCTCAGCGGAGGTGAGCTGGGGACGGCGGTATGTAGGCTGATTTTGGCAAAAAGTGGTCGGGTGTATCGTGGGTTGTCGATTACAGAACAGGCTCCTCTAGGTGGGTTTGGGGCACCGCCAAGTCCTTAGAGTTTTAAGCGTTTGTGCTCGTAGTTCTCAGGCGGATGCTTTAGTGGGGCAAGCATCTAGATTTAGGGCCAGGCATAGTGGGGTATCTAATCCCAGTTTGTGTCCTAGCTTTCGTGGAATTTAATTATTCATGTGGATTGAGGCCGTCTTTAGGGTGGTTTTAAAGGGATCTTAAGCTTATGACAGCTCAGATATACTTTGGCCTTAATTGCTATGATAGTCATGAGTCCACTCTTTACGCCGCATACGGTTAATTTGGGTCTCTTGTGTGACCGCGGTGGCTGGCACAAGATTTACCAACCCTGAGTATTACCATGACTAAGTCAAGCTTTCGCTTATTGCTTAATGTTAATTACTGCTGAGTACCCGTGGGGGCGTGGCTGGGCTAGGCGTCTTGGGCTGCAGTGGGCGTGCCTGATGCCAACTCCTTTTACCTGAAGTTTAGGGGTTAAGGGCCTTCACACTGGAGCGCTGATACTTGCATGTATATGTCTGGCAAAAACTAACGGTAAGGTTAGGACTAAGTCTTTTGTCTCTGGGTGAATGGAGGACCGTCTTAGCATCTTCAGTGCAATGCTTTATTGTAAGCTACAGAGAC